TAAGGTTGAAAATATCATAAAAATAAATCAAAAAGGAATCCCTAAATTAGAAAATCAAAACAAAATCGGGAATTGAATTCATTATTCATTTTCATTATAGGATCTGTTTACTTTTTTTAGTAAATCACATGCCGCCACTCGGACTCGAACCGAGATGCTCTAGCACTGCTTCCTAAGAGCAGCGTGTCTACCAATTTCACCATAGCGGCTTGTCTTGAATTCATAATAGCCTATGAATAAGCAATCGTCTAGATTTAAGAATTAAATTGGGTGTAATATTTTTTTAGGAAAGATTCAAATTGATGAATAAAAATCTGTTCAACTAGGTATTTGAAGGTTCATTATTTGAATTTTAGGCTAGGGTCTTAGTTTTATTGTGTATTTTCTATTTCTACTTTCCTCGACTTGAACTCTTGTAAAACTAGATAGTCTCCTACTATGAATTAAGGGATAGAACCCCCTCAAAAAACATTTTTGTTTTAATGAATCGTTTTTGATTTATTTGATTTCAAAAAGTGAAACCAAAAAATCAAATTTTTCATTGAAAAAAAGAACCTATTTTGAATCATTCAAAATTGACACATATTTATCCAGAATTCACTAAGTGTTTTTGCGTGGATTGATGGCGAGATATAGATCTATATAGGAATATAGAAAAGTAAGAAAGTTGTACAAAAAAGAAAACTTTATACTCTATTCCAAATCAAATAGGTTGATGGGTAAAATAATACTCCCCACCTTGTAAATTAGGAAATATACTAAAAAGAAAATGAAAATGGAGTATCTTGCTTTTTTTTGTCAACAAAAAGAAAGTATTCTTTTTTTTTTTGAATTCGGAAAGGTAAATAGAAGAATTCTTATTCTACATATTCTAAGAGCGGAACGAATTCCATTTCCTATTGAGTAACTCAATAGGAAATGGAATTCGTTAATTGTATTTTCGAGCTGAAATGACTCAAAAATGGAGACAGGCCTATTTAGATTATTCCAAAATGTTATGTTTTATTACTTATTTTATTTGTTTGTCGCTCAAAAAACTTTTTGAATTCCCGGTAGAAAGAGATTTCCCTAAGGAAAACGCTTTTAACGCTGTCCAATACCCCCTCCTTTTCCAAAAATTTTTACGAATACGTTTTTTTGATGCAGAAGTACGTTTTTTTGGAACTGCCATTTAAATAAAAATTAAGAAATTACTCATTGGTATAGCTGGATGTGAAAGACATCTATTGTTCAAAAAAAAATCTAAACTAAAGGAGTAAATAAGATGAGTGAAAAATATGGGAAAATCTCATAAAAAATGACTAATTTCTAAAAATAGAAAAAAAGAATTTTAGTAACTTGTCAAACTTGGGAAAAATATGTCTAATTTGACTTGAATTTTCAAATTCCAAAGAGACTAGTAATTTGTTTCTTTCTTTCATCTGATTTGACCAATTAGAACTTCTTGATTTGAATATTTGAAGTATTTAGCAGAAACTCAGAAAGAATAAGTTAAAAAGAAATAAAAATTCAAAAATTATATTTAAGTTAGTTTAAGTTAATGCATATCTTCATTTTTTTATTCATTCCTTTTTTAAAGTCCATTGAATCGGAAACAATTAATATTAATTAAGAATTAAAAAACTTTTTTTTATGGAACAGACATATCAATATGCATGGATTATACCTTTCGTTCCACTTCCAGTTCCTATGTTAATAGGAGTGGGACTTCTTCTTTTTCCGACAGCAACAAAAAATCTTCGTCGTATGTGGGCCTTTCCGAGTATTTTATTGTTAAGTATAGTCATGATTTTTTCAACTAATCTGTCTATTCAGCAAATAAATAGCAGTTCTATCTATCAATATGTATGGTCTTGGACCCTCGATAATGATTTTTCTTTCGAATTCGGTTACTTGATTGATCCACTTACTTCTATTATGTTACTGTTAATCACTACTGTTGGAATTATGGTTCTTATTTATAGTGATAATTATATGGCCCACGATCAAGGATACTTGAGATTTTTTGCTTATATGAGTTTTTTCAGTACTTCCATGTTGGGATTAGTTACTAGTTCGAATTTGATACAAATTTATATTTTTTGGGAATTGGTTGGAATGTGTTCCTATCTATTAATAGGGTTTTGGTTCACACGACCTCCTGCGGCAAATGCTTGTCAAAAAGCGTTTGTAACTAATCGTGTAGGGGATTTTGGTTTATTATTAGGAATTTTAGGTTTTTATTGGATAACAGGTAGTTTTGAATTTCGGGATTTATTCGACAATAACTTGATTTATAATCATGAAGTCAATTCTCCTTTTGTTACTTTGTGTGCTGCTCTATTATTTGCCGGTGCAGTCGCTAAATCTGCACAATTTCCCCTTCATGTATGGTTATCTGATGCTATGGAGGGACCCACTCCTATTTCGGCTCTGATACATGCTGCTACCATGGTAGCGGCGGGAGTTTTTCTTGTAGCTCGCCTTCTTCCTCTTTTCATAGTTATACCCTATATAATGA